ACTGCTAACATATATAACATACCTAAACTATAATCAGATACAAATAACCCAGAACCAAAAGGAACTACTAAATAACCCAGTAAAGAGAAAATTAAAGTTATCATAGGTCCAAGGAAGAATAAGATTATATTAGCTTGTGTTGGTGCTACATACTCTTTTAATAATAGTTTTAAAGCATCAGCAAATGCTTGTAATAAACCGTAATAACCTACAGCATTAGGACCCAATCTTCTTTGCATACTGGCCATTGTTTTTCTTTCAGCTATAGTTACAAAAGCAACTGATAATAATGCTGGTACAATTAATAATAAACCTTCAATGATAGATATTAAACTTACCATTTTTAAATATTTTTTAGTATTATATCATACGTAAACATATATTTATATAGTATAACATGCAGTCTTATTTGATATATGTAAACGTATATGTATAAATACATTATTTAAACTCTGAATTAAATATACAAGCAGAGCTAAAAAATTAATTTGATATATTTAAGGTTTTATATTATTTTATAATAATAATTTACAATTATTTATTAGAATAAAAGGTAAGATATGTATCTATGTAGTGTTTTTTATTTAAAAATTTTTATAGGGACAACATAAATTAAATATATATAATAATTATATTTAAAGATGTCCGGGGAACTCGAATCCCTTTATTTCGATTTGCAATCGAAACGTAATACCCACTACTCAAACACCAACATATATAATATACATTGGTATATATTTACAAATATATACTTTAAATATTATATATATATATAATAATTATGTATGAAAAATAATACTTACATAGTCTTATATAGAATTATTATTTTTTAATAGCTAATTCTATTAAACTATTTTCTATTATACTAATAACAGGTACTATTACAAAGTAATGTGCAAAGTATAAAACAGTTGATATTTGTCCAAGTTCAATAAATGGTGTTTCAACGTGTTTTGCACCTATTTGCATTAATATTAAGAAATTAGCAACAAATACATAGAAAGCTATTTTACTTAAAGGTCTAAATTGTACTCCTCTTAGTTTAGATAAATCTGTTATAGGCATAACTAATAATGCTAATATAGCTGCAAACATAGCTATAACACCTAATAATTTATTAGGTATAGATCTTAAAATTGCATAGAATGGTAATAGATATCATTCTGGTACAATAGCTGGTGGTGTTTGCATAGGGTTAGCCATAACATAGTTTTCACTATCTCCTAATGCGTTAGGCATAAAGAAAACAAATATAGATAATACTATAAAGAATATAAATATAGTTACTAAATCTTTAAATACAAAGTATGGAGCAAAAGGCAATCTATCGTAATTACCTGAAATACCTAAAGGATTACCTGATCCTACTGTATCGTGCATAGCTATTAAGTGCATTAACACTAATGCAGCTAATACAAAAGGTAATAAGAAGTGTAAAGCAAAGAATCTATTTAATGTTGCATTATTAACTGAGAAACCTCCTCAAATAAATTCAACAATATCTTGACCTATTCAAGGTATAGCACTCATAAGATTAGTAATAACTGTAGCACCTCATAAACTCATTTGACCATAAGGTAAAACATATCCTAAAAAGGCTGTAGCCATCATTACTATAAATATTACTGTTCCTATAGCTCATGTTAAAGTTCTAGGTGATTTGTAAGATCCGTAATATAAACCTCTACCTATATGTAGATATACTAAGAAGAAGAAAGCTGAAGCTGTATTAGAGTGTAAATAACGTACTAATCAACCATTGTTAACGTCTCTCATTATATGTTCTACAGAATTAAATGCTTCTAAAACACTAGGTGTATAGTGCATAGCTAATGTAACTCCTGTTACTATTTGAATTATTAAACATACGGCTAATAATGAACCAAAATTTCATAAATAACTTAAATTAGCTGGTTGTGGTGAATCAACTACATAAGAATTCATTAATTTTAATAAAGGATGATTTTTAAAAATTCTCATTTTTTTTTTTTTTATTTTTTTATTTATGTTTTTACATATTCTCCTTATATCTAATTATATATATCTTAATAATTTAATATTTAAATTGTCAATCTAATAATTAAATAAAAAGAATTAAAATATTTTAATTCTTTTTATTATTTTAAAAGCACTTAATTGTACTTTATATACACATAATTATATATTATTTTTAACTTTATTATTAAATTATAATACACTTCTATATATATATATACTATATTGTATAATATACAAATATATATATATTATATTTACATACCACTAGGTACAAATAATACAATTGCTAATATATTAGACATATGTAATCATTCATTAGGCATAAACATAAATAAAAGAATAGTTAAAGTTAATATTGAAATAGTTATACTTAAAGAACCAGATAAAGAAGGTTTATTATTAAATTGTATATTATCTACTACTTTATTATTTTGTAAAACTAATGCTGGTATTCCTAAGAATAATTTTTTATATAAATAAGTAATTTTTGTATAAGAATGTTCACTAAAGAACATTGTTTTTACAATAAATAAATAATAAACAGCACTTATTACACTAGTTAATACTCCTATTAAAGTAAGGAAAACAAATCCTTCTTGTAAAGCAGCAGAGAATACCATCTGTTTTGCAAAGAATCCCATTAAAGGAGGTATACCTGCGAATGAGAATAAAGTAATAGTTAAACTTAAAGCTAATAAACTATTTATATGGAAATATCCTTTAAGTTGACTTATAAGTTGTATAGGTGAGTTATTTCTGTCTATTAATTTATTATGATAAACATTTTTATCTTCATATCCAAATAAACTATAACCTATAGCTACTAATAATATAAAGGCATTTAAGTTAGATAAACTATACTGAACTAAATAAAAGATAAATGATTGTATAGATTCTATACTATTAATAGTTAAAGCTAATAACATAAAACCTAAATGAGATATAGTACTATAAGCAAATAATCTTTTTATTCTAAATTGAGTTAAACCTAATACAGTTCCAATCACTAAAGATAATAAAGAACTAACTAATAAACTTGTAGTTCAAGAATATTGAGTTGTAATATATATACTATTAGTATAATGAACTAATTGTAATAATAATGTTAATATAGATATTTTAGCTATTATAGCTACAAAAGTAGTAACTATAGTAGGTATACCATCATAAACATCAGGAGATCAGAAATGGAATGGTGCTGCAGATATTTTAAATAATAATCCTATAGCTATTAATAATAAACAATAAGGTATATATGTTGTTATATCTTGTTCATTAAATATACCAGCTAAATTATTTATAACATAAAAACTATCTAAATAAGTAACACCTAAGTTAGCATATATTAAGGCTATACCTAATAATATAAAACAAGATGCTAATCCACCTAATAAGAAATAAGTTAAACCTGCTGAAGTAGAAGATTCTGAATTTCTATACATAGTACATAGTAAATATAAACCATAACTTTGTAATTCTATAGATAAAAAAATAGAAACTAAATCACTACTAGATATTAATAATAAACTACCTGTTATTATAAATAATAACATTAAAGTATACTCTATAATAGTATATTGTTCTCCTTTTTTTAATAAAAGATCGTTTATAGATTTATTTTCGTTATCAAACTGTACTTTTGTAAATAATAATCTATGTAAACTTGAATAACTGCTAGATATTAATTTTCTAGGGTAAAACCCTGTCATGTTCAATATTAATAAACTTATAGTAAATATTAATATATGAAAAAATTGTGTTATAGAGGATGTGTAAAATAAACCTCCAAATAACCCAATACCACTATCTAAGTATGTAATAAATAAATTATTGTATGATAAATAAATACAATAAAATAAAATAATTATTCCAACTCTACTATATAATATAGCCGTATCACGTCTAAAAGATATAGCATTAGATAATAATAAACAAAATATTGAGGATAAAAGCATTCCCAAAAAGAAGAAAATATAAATTTAAATTAAGCAAATATCAAAAAAACTATAATAATAATATATTATTTAGATGATAGATTACTACTTAATAAAGCAAATAATGTAAATATTACTAATATTAATAAATTATTATCATTATATGAGAAATATAATAAAGAAATATAGAATATTAAACCTATTAATACATATAAAGCATAAGTAGTTATAACACCTGTACTTAATTTACCTAAGCTATTACTTAAAGATAATAATCCTTTTTCTAAACCATAAGGTCCTACTAATTCTACAGAACCTTTATCTAGACTCTGAGTAGTTTGACCACCTAATTTTAAAACACCTTCTACAATATATTTATTATAGAATAATTCTATATAGAATCTTTGATTAAAGAAACTAAATATATTATAACCTAATTTTGAAAATTTAAAATTAATAAGTGATTTAGGTAAGAATTCAGATAATAATACAGATATTATACTTAATGAAACAGTAAATACAAAAGGTAAAAGTTTAAAGAATGTAGGTACAGCAAATTCAGTATCTAACATAATTTCATGACTAGGATGAATAAATAAACTATTATCTGCAAAGAAACCTGAACCTAAACCTATAAATATATCTTTAGTAATATATCCAAAGAATATAGAGAAAATAGATAAAATTATTAAAGGTGTAGTCAAGAATAAGTCACCCTCATGTGCATGTTTATAACTAGATAAAGGACCATTAGGATTAGCTAAGAATGTTAAATATAATACTTTAGCTGAATATAATGTAGTAAACATAGCACCTATTGTAGCAACAAAGTAAATTATTGTACCAGATAAGTAGAATTGTCCATAAGAAGACTCAAGAATAAAATCTTTAGAATAGAATCCTGTCATAAAAGGTACAGCTACTAAACTTAAAGAAGCTATTAACATAACTGAATAAGTTAAAGGTAAATACTCTCTTAAACCTCCATATTTTCTAAAATCTTGATTATCGGCTACTGCGTGTATAACTGAACCAGCACCTAAGAATAATAATGCTTTATAGAAAGCATGATTTACTAAATGGAATAACGCTAAATTATAACTAGATAAACCTATAGCTATAACCATCATACCTAACTGACTCATTGTTGAGTAAGCAATAACTTTTTTAATATCTTGTTGGAATAAACCAATTAAAGAACTAAATACTGTAGTTATTGCACCTAATCATAAACAAAGTACTAATACAGTTGAACTATATTCTATTAAAGGTGATGATCTCATTAATAAGTATACTCCAGCAGTAACCATAGTAGCTGCGTGAATTAAAGCAGATACTGGTGTAGGACCTTCCATAGCTTGTGGTAATCATATGTGTAAACCTACTTGTGAACTTTTAGCTGTAGCACCTATTAATAAACATATACCTATTATAGTTATTATGTTTTCATTATAAAATGGTGCTAATGCAAACACTGTTCCATAATCTATGTTACCAAAAGATCATAGTATAGCAAACATACCTACAGTTAGTAAACAATCACCTACTCTATTAGTTAATAAAGCTGAGATAGAACTTTGATTTGCTGCTATTCTAGTAAATCAAAAATTAACTAAAAGATATGAACATACACCAACACCTTCTCAACCTACGAACATTATTAGATAATTACTACCTGTTACAAGTATAATCATCATAAATGTGAATAAGCTTAAATAACTGAAAAATCTTTGATTGTGTGGGTCATGACTCATATAACTTATTGAATATATGTGTACTAAACTAGATACTATTAACACAGGTATCAACATTGATACTGTTAATGCATCAAATCTAAAATTTCATAGTACATAAAGTGATTCAACATCCACTCATCTTGCTATATTTATTGTTACAGGTATATTATTAAAACCTACTTCAAAAAAAGCTACTATAGCTAAAAGTGTTGTTATTATTACTGAACCACATGTAATAATATGTGCTCCAGTAACACCTATTTTTCTACCAAAGAAACCTGATACTATTGAACCTAATAAAGGTAAAATTATTAATGTTAAATACATTATTTATATTGTATTGAAATACTTCCTCTTAATCTATAATATGCAACTAATATACCTAAACCTATTGCAGATTCTGCTCCTGCTATTGTTAATATATAAACAGCAAATGTTTGTCCTAAAATATCATCAAAACTAAGTGAACTAATTAATATTAAATATGTTACTGATAATAACATAATTTCTATAGAGATTAGCATTAGTATAATATTTTTTCTATTTAAAACAAAACCTAATATTCCTATAAGAAATAAAAATATTGAAAAATTCATTATATATTTATATATATCTATATTTGATTTATCTATACTACATATAATTAATATTAATACTATAATATACTATATTATTAATATAGTATTGCTTTTATAATAACTATAAATTATAAACGTGTATAAGATTTGAACTTATATATACGTGTCCGTAGCACGTTATTTTACCATTAAATTAACACGCTAAAAAAAATATTTTCTATTTTTTTTTTAAGGATAAAATCCTATCATATTCAATATTAATAAACTTATAGTAAATATTAATATATGAAAAAAATTATGTTATAGAGGATGTGTAAAATAAACCTCCAAATAACCTAATCCTACTATATAAATATGTAAACATAATAAATATATATATATATATATATATTACTTATATAAGTAATATATAACATCATCATAAAAAGAAAATAAAATAATATCATTATCTGAACATAAATATAAAATTTTAAATTAAAAAAAAAATAATTGTTTTATTTTCTCTTTTTCATTTTCATCTTAACTCTTATTTCATCCTGATGTTTTTTCCTTTCTTCTGGATCGAGATTATTAAAATAATTTCTAATTTCTTCCTTCATTTGAGATTCTACAAGCAATTTATCTGGGCTTTTATAAGGTTCAAACCTTTTCTTATAACTTTCAACATAATCATACTTATGTTCCTGTCTTCTCGCTATTGTAACCTCATTTTTATGATGTAATATATAATTCATTACAGTACGTACATTATATATTTCTATTTTTGTTCCATCCGGAGAATATATACGACAAAATGGTTTATCCCCATATATATGATATGCATATTTTAATCCAAGTTCCCTATATATACGTATAGTATCACCTCTAACACTTATTGGATTATATGTGTGATAAGTTTCAGGGTAAACAACTCTATTACTAACACGATCAAAGTAAAGAAACTTTGGACCTGGTGGCGCTAATCTTACCGGCTTAAAATCTTTTCTATAATCTGGTTTTACGTATGGTCTTTCATTATTAGTTTCATCCTTATTATTAACCATAACTTCGGGTGCTCAATGTACTCTTTTTTTACCCTTAGATTTATTCGAATCTTCATTTTGATCATTATCCATATCTTCGGCCGCTATATATACTCTTTTTTTACCTTTAGATTTATTCGAATCTTCATTTTGATCTATTAAAGATTGATTACCTATAGGTGGTCTAGAATTACCACTACCTGAGGGTCCTCCACCAAAAGGATCTCCACCGAATGAATCACCACCACCTGAGTGAAAATACCCATACTGATGAGCTCCAGAAGAATTTCCACTTCCTGGAAACATGTTAACTTGATTAGGCTCACTAGATAATTCACCCATATAATTTATTAAAAATAAATTTAAAAACTCTGGAAGATATAACCAATTATTAGTTATACAACTATATAAGCAAAATACCCCTAAAATTATTCTATATGCTTGTAAAAGGTAATTAGGTAAATCTGGATTGTGATATATTCTGGATAAACAAAAACATTTATAATAAGTAATACTATTTATTAGCATTTGTGTATTATATATGATATATGTAATTTTAAATTTATTGTTAAAGATTTCATATTAAAAGAATAATAATAAGCTATTTATATATAAATAAATAGCTTATTATTTGATAATCTAATAATATGTTATCTCTATCTTGTATATTGTTTAACACAATTAAACAATACATAATTATTTAAAAAACACCTAGTTATATTTTATATATAATCCTAGATATTATTTATAATTATATCTATAATATCTCTATCCTTCCATTTGTTCTCTTAATCATAATAAGAAATCTTTAAGAGAAACAGATTGTATAGCGATAGGCATAGAACTATGTAGTATACCACAAATCTCTGAACATTGTCCAAAGAATGTACCAGGACGATTAACATAAACAGAAGCTTGATTTAATCTTCCTGGGTATGCATCAGCTTTAATACCTAAAGATGGACAAGCATATGAATGTATAACATCAGCTGAAGATATTACAATTCTAGTATGTGTTAATTCAGGTATAATAACTCTATTATCAACCTCTAACATTCTAAATTGACCATCTTCTAAGTCCTCTTCAGGTACTATATAAGAATCAAATTCTATAAATTCATCGTCAGCATTAGTAAAATCTGGATATTGGTAACTTCAATATCATTGATGACCTTCTGCATAAACAACTAATGAAGGATCAACTACTTCATCCATTAAATATAATAATTTGAATGAAGGGAATGCTATTAATATTAATATTAATGCAGGTGTAATAGTTCAAATTAATTCTATTAAAGTACCATGATTCATATATTTATGAGCTATTGGTGATTTTTTAGCTACATAGTCTTTTATTATAGTTATCATCATTCATGTAACTGTGAATAATATAATGGCTAAATAGAACATTATATTATTATGTAATTCTTCAATACCTTCCATTTGAGGTGAGGCACTATCTTGAAAATATAAACCCCAAGGTGTTGGAGCATCTAATTGTAAATTTAATATTAAATTAGTAAAAAACATATTTATCTTATTCTTGTAATTATTTGTTATTCTGATTTATGTTATTTAATTATTATACGTCGACACTATTTGAGTTATTTTTACAGAATATATCTATATACATTATATTTTAACTATATATTAAAGAATAACCATTTCAAGATTTAACGTTTAAATTTTGAACTTGTCTACTTTCTATTTTTAATGCGTTTTTTCCTAATTCAAATGCAAAACCTAAAGTTAGTACAAGGAAAAACACTAACATTATTAATAATCCATATATACCATTAGTATATGCACTAACAACATAAGGATAAACTAATAAAATTTCTAAATCAAATAATAAAAATAATAATGCAAATATAAAGAATGATATACTAAACTGTGTTCTATTTTGTCCTAAGAATGAATGAAAACCACATTCAAAAGCACTATCTTTTTCTTGATACGCATTATGCGGAGATAATATCAAATTTACTAATAATAATATAATTCCTAATACTGGAATTAAAAATAAGAAAAAAGTTGTTGTTGTCATATAATAATTTATTATATATTTAATTTCAATATTTATTTACCTCTCTGTTGTTCTTGTTATTATTATTTTGTACCACTATTTTATTAAAAAAAAAAAAAAAAATAGTTAAACTATAAAGATTAATTATCCATTATGATAATAATTATTTATAACTAACTATTTTTTTTTCGTGTATTAATATATAGCTTATTAAGCTACATATAATAATAAGAATGCCATCATTAAAGCAAACAATCCTGTTGCTTCAGCAAAAGCAAATCCTAAAATTGCATATGAAAACAATTGTCCTCTTAATGAAGGATTTCTTGCAACACCTAATATTAATGCACCGAAAACTACACCAATACCTACTCCTGCACCTATTAAACCCGTTGTAGCCATACCTGTTCCTATTATTTTTGCTGCTTGTAACATTTTTTATTAATTTTTTATTAAAATTTTTATAAAAGTAATTATAGTTAATATTAATATATTAACCCATGCAACAACTAATCCTAGTATCCCTTGATCATAAAAGTAGTCTTTCAAAAAAAAAAGATAAATATATACATATATACTACATTGTAGTTTATTCCATAATAATAAATTTATTATTTTAGGAATTTTGGAATATATTATCTATATTGTATACTACAACAGTTTAGATATTTATACATATATTTTATATATATGTATAGCTATTACTAATAAGTTAAAATAAATTTTATTTTAATATTTACCTATGATTGTAAAGGTAAACTAGCAAAAGCGTGTGGTTTTGGAGGACTAGTTAAACATCATTCTAAAGAAGTATTATTTCTAGTGAAGTATACTTGGAAAGTATCACTAAATAACTGTGGTATTAATCAAGGATATCTTGAAACAGCTTTTCCTTCTGTTAATTGTTTATATATAATAGTTAAGAAATATCATGTAGCTACTACACTAATAATAGAACCTACACTACTTACTAAGTTTCAACCATAGAAAGCATCAGGATAATCACTAATTCTTCTAGGCATACCTTGTAAACCTAAGAAATGTTGTGGGAAGAATGTTAAATTTACACCAATAAATAATATTCAGAAATGTACTTTAGCTGCAAATTGGTCGTAAGATAATCCTAATATTTTAGGTATTCAGAAGTATCAACCACTAAATAATGCAAATACAGCTCCCATAGATAATACATAATGGAAATGTGCTACAACATAGTAAGTATCATGGAAAGCAATATCAAGTGATGCATTAGCTAAAATAACACCACTTAAACCACCTATAGTGAATAAAACTACAAATCCTATTGCAAATAACAGAGGTGGTGTTATATGTAAAGATCCTCCATATAATGTAGCTAATCAACTAAATATTTTAATACCTGTAGGTACTGCAATAATTAATGTTGCGGCTGTAAAGTAAGCTCTAGTATCTACATCTAAACCAACTGTATACATGTGATGACTTCAAACTAAGAAACCTAATACACCAATAGACATCATAGCATAAACCATACCTAAGTAACCAAAAACGTTTTTACTTGATGATGCTGAAATTACTGTACTAATTATACCAAATCCTGGTATAATTAAAATATAAACTTCAGGATGTCCGAAGAATCAGAATAAGTGTTGGAATAATATAGGATCACCTCCACCTGCTGTTTCAAAGAATGATGTATTAAAATTTCTATCTGTTAAAATCATAGTAATACCACCAGCTAATACTGGTAATGATAATAATAATAACACTGCTGTGATTATTACTGCTCATCCAAATAATGCTAATTTGTGTAAACTTATACCTGGACTTCTCATATTTATTATAGTAGTTATAAAATTCATAGCTCCTAACATACTACTAATACCACTTAAGTGTAATCCAAAGATAGCTAAATCTACACTAGGACCACTGTGAGATTGTATACCTGATAATGGTGGGTATAATGTTCAACCTGTACCTGCACCATTTTCAATTGTTGCTGAGAATATGAATAAAAATAAACTAGGTACTAATAATCAGAAACTTATATTATTTAATCTAGGGAATGCCATATCTGGACCACCTACTAATAATGGTAATAAGAAATTACCAAAACCTCCTATTAAAGCTGGCATAACCATAAAGAATATCATCATTATAGCGTGTGCTGTAATTATACTATTATATAATTGATTATCTGAAATGTATTGTACACCAGGTCCTGATAATTCTAAACGTATCAATACAGAAAACGCTGTACCTATCAAACCTGAAAATAACGCAAACATTAAATATAAAGTACCAATATCTTTCGCATTAGATGATAAAAATCATCTTTCTGTTCATTCAGTAGGTTGTTTAAAAGTTAAAACTGATGAAGTATCAAGTGTACTTGTGTGTGCTTCATGCTTAAAACTTGTTGAAAAATTTCTTTTTCTATTTACTTGTTGTTGCGATTCTACTAACAAGAATATTAGTTTTTATTCTTTTTCTTTCTAATTTATACATATATATTAATTGATTATATATATATACTATGTGTATATATAATATAGTTAAACTATATTTTACTTATAAATATATATATATTTAATATATATATATTTATATCATATATCATTATACAATATAATTTTACATTTTGTATATAAATAGTATATTACTATACTATAATATATGTATATAATTATATTGTATTTATTATAAACTACTGCTTACTATACAGTAATTAATTTTACTAAATTATATAAATATAAATTTATATTTATATAATATTTTTAGAATATTTAAATTATGTGTATAACAACTAATATATTAATTATAATTTAAAATATATTATTGCTACCTAGGGAAGGTACCTAGAATTGAACTAGGATATACTGTGCCACATACAGCCGTTCTACCATTGAACTATACCTACCTAATAAAAAAAATAATATAATATATATTTATAAAAATAATATATTATATATATTTGATATATATCATTTATGTTGTATTTTAAATTATGTACAAATATAATAATAACGTAAATATTTTTAAGGTATATATACACTATGCCTTAAAGAACATGAATTTTCTCAAATTCTTATAACATCACCTGAAGGATAGCCAGGAGAGAAATTCGAATTCTCATTCTTAATTCATGAAATTATTGTTCTACCGGTTGAACTATCCTAGCGAATATATAATATTATGTTGGGGCGACTCGAACACCCAATAGTAAATACCAAAAATTTATGACTTACCGATTAGTCGACAACATAAATAATATGGGTAACAAGACTTGAACTTGTAAAGTAAAAACTATTCCGTCCTAAGCGGAACCTGGTTACCAATTTCAGCATACCCATAATTGCTCGAGATAAGACTTGAACTTATAACCTAATCATCTTCAGTGATCCGCTCTACCAATTGAGCTTCTCAAGCGAAATAAAAAAAAATGGTATAAACCTTTGGAGTTATCAGGACTCGATCCTGAAATAACGATATGCAAAATCGCCGTTTTACCAGTTAAACTATAACCCCTAATATATCCGAGAAACGATTCGAACGTTTACGACTCGCGTCACTTAAGCTTAAATTAAGACTGTCTACCAATTCCAGCACTCGGATTAATTAAGGCTAAAATGACTTGAACATTTACTCAAACCATCATGAGTGGTTCGCTTTACCGATTAAGCTATAGCCTTTGGTTGCGGACTTAGGGGTTGCACCTAAATATTATGGACATGAGCCATATATGTTACTATTACATTAATCCGCATTAATTAAGAGATAGGTGACTTGAACACCTGACCTTTCGCGTGTAAAGCGACAGCTCTACCAACTGAGCTAATCTCTTTCAACCCAAGGGAGATTTGAACTCCCGAAATAACAGTGAAAAAGTTATGTCTTAACCAGACTTGACGATTGGGTCTAAGAGTATATAATTTAATATTATTAACAAATATTAAATCATATGTTCATTTTTCACCTAATAGCCCTATGCAAGTATCGCACTTACTTCTACCGATTACAAAACGGTTGCATTACTTTTATGCTAATAAGGCTATACTAATAATTTTATTTATTAATATATACTTTTGATATGGGAAATAGCTAGTATTTCAATAATTAGTACTTTATATCTAAAAATGTTTTCATTCTTACAACTAAAGCCTATACATATTATATATTAATATATAATAACTAATTGTTATAAATAAATTATAACAATTATACTCGTAGTGTTCTTCTACGTTTAAAAGTATCATAAAGTTTGCTTCGTGTTTATATGCTTTCAACACTTATCTTTAACTGACGTAGCTTTCCTGCCATGCCTATGGATAATAGGACCTTAGTTATAGTAATTTACTATAGTATATATATATATACTATAACCATAAACAACAGGTAAACCATAGATCAATATACCCAACTCCTTTCGTACGAAGGGGCTATCTTTAATTTACTTTAATTCCCTCTAGAAGATAGAAACCATACTGTCTCACGACGTATTAAACCCAGCTCACGTAGCTCTTTAATCGACGAACAGTCGAACCCTTCATGATTTCTGCATGCATGAGGATGAGCTAAGCCGACATCGAGGTGCCAAACCGCGCACTCAATTTGTACTCTCTTGCGCAAATTAGCCTGTTCAATATATGTTAACATAAGAATTTTATTCTTATTTCCATTTTTTTCAAAAAGGTTCAGACTATTTCATCATCTTTATTAATTATTATTAAGGGAGAGAAAAGTAATAAATATTATGTTTATTTTTATTTAAGTACCACTTACTCAACCTTTTACACCAAAAGCTCCAACACGAGAACTAGAATTTATTACAGTATATTCTAAATTAGATTTAAAATTACCTCTTAATAAAGGAGTAGGATAACCTTTAATAGATGAATAAGCATTTACTAAATTACCTTTATATCTTCCTCTATATTGAGATCTTGCAGCAGAAGAACGTTTAGTTAATCTACCTGCAGCTTCTAATCTAACACCTGATACTCTTTTATATTTAATATCATTTAATACAATTTTTTTCAGGTATTTCGTGTTAGTTTTTGTTTGTTCTATTAAATTATTAACATTATCATTACTATCAAAATTACTAACTGTAAAAAAGTTATTTGATTTATTAACTAATTTAATGTCTTTAAGTTTAGCTTTTCTAATTAAATCTTTAAGATACATTAATACATCTCTTCTTTTTCTTAGTTTTAAAACTAACGGTTGTGTGTAAATTTTACTATTAAAATAAAAATATTTTAAATTAATTATATTAAACTCTACATTTTTATTAAAAATTTTACTTATTAAAACTATTAAACCTTGTAAGTATGAGTTTTCAAATTTTGCTTTATTTATATAAAGCATTTGTTTATAAAACATATAATATCTTAATCTTTTAAAGCATTTTTTCATAAATCTTTTATAGAATATATTCTGTGCTGAACGCACTTCTGAATTATATCTAGGTAAAACATTAGTTAATACTTTACTTTTTTCTTTTTGTAGACTTAATATATTTAATCCTACATTTCTTATTAATTTCAATTTTCTTGTAAATTTAGCTTTTTTAAATAATCTTATATATCTTTTTTTTAGTTTTAATAAATAATTAAGTTTTTGTCTATTATAAACATATAATGTAATATTTACTTTATCATTAGTATGCTTAAATTCTCCATCACTAACAAATATTCTATTAGTAGACATTTTTCTATATCTACGACGTAATCTTTCTTTTCTTAATAAAGATTCGATTCCTAAATGATATGAATTTAAATATCCTTTAATTAATTTCATAACTAATCTACTTTTCGTAGGTATTAAACTTATAGCATTTTTATTATAAGCATAAATACTACTTTTTCAATTTCTTATTGCAGGAATAATATCTCTATTATAAATAGTTATGTTAGTATTATTTGATGGTTTCTTAAAATATCTATTATTTAATTTAGATTTTATAATATTTAGCATATTTATTATATTGTTTGGATATTAATATAATTAATTTTATTAATTATATAATATTTAAGCTTGGTATAACCAAGTCTATTACATTATTATTAAAAATAATAATCATTATACAAAAAATACTATTATGAGAACTAATATAGATCTCTTAAATAGTTAATAATTAATAAAGATGTTGGGCATCATAGAAAGTTATAATTAAATATAACTAACATTTAGTCGTTGAACGTACTTATATATATAAGTTTCGCTTCAAATACACCTTAAAATTTTAAGTTATCTTTGAAATTAGCCCAATAAATTCTAATATTTTATAATATTAGGGGACTTCAGTCATAAATCCCTAGCGTAACTTTTTCTATAATCCAAGACCTTTCCTTAATGCATCTTGTGATCATATGCCCCGCTTACGCGACTGATAGACTCGTAGGTCAAACAGTAAAGCAAGATTTAGCCATTAAACTTTTAAAGTATAGATAAATACCATATTAATAAATATAATAATATTAATATGGCAATAAAATCAATTCAATTTTAATAAATACATCTATTCACCATATAGTTAAAATCTTACTTAAAATAAAAAATAAATATAGAATTTAATCGTTTAGTAACTGTATAATTATAAAAATAATTATCTCAAATTAAAATACTTATATATAAATATATAAGTTTACAATATGAACTTTGGATATACCCAGGTACTTTTTGTGGGATCTGTGCCCCGCATAAACTGCCTCCCAATCATCAAGAGTATATATAAGGATACGAATAAAGGTGTTTCATTGTTATCAAACAACTACCTTATACACTATAAATCATCCTAAAGGTTAACTCTTGTAATTAGTAACAGTAAAGCTGCATAGGGTCTTCTCGTCTATCTAGAGGTAAACAGTATCTGCACTGCTATTCCAATTTCACTGAGACAATCATCGAGACAGCTGTTGTATCGTTAAATCATTCATGCAGGACCGCATTTAACGGCCAAGGTATTTCGCTACCTTAGGACCCTCATAGGTAAGGCCGCCATTGATCGGGGTATCCTTCAAAACCTCAGTTAATTTCCAAGGTAAATTCGTTATCCAGCCGACATTGGGCAGACATCACACTCAATACTTTGATTCTTAATCTTTGCAGAGTGCTGTGTTTTTATTAAACAGTCGTACAACATTATTTCATGATTCCTCTTATAATAATTACCAAATTATTTAGACATATAGTCTAAATATATAAAAATTATAATGGCCCTCTTTATTCCGAAGGTACAGAGTCAATTTGCCGAGTTCCTTAATGATTGTTCTCTCAAACGCCTTTGTATTCTCTACTTGCTTACCTGTGGTGGGTTCTAATTACGGTTAAAAAAACATATATCTTATATATGGTCCTTTATATTTAAAATAAAAAAGATTTTTCCTGAACCCTTTTAACTAATTAGAAAGGTTTTTTTCCCTTTTATTTTATAATAAAGTTCTCATTTAATAAGTGACCATATGTCTATATGTTTAATGATCATCATTTTATTCTTTTGATAAATAAATTTAGACACCGGTTTCAGTTAAAATCCTTAAGCTTAAGGCGAGGCTCATAAAGCCTTTTTCGTTACTCATGTCAGCATTCTCACTTGGATCTTGACCTTAATACACACAGATTAAATAATTTTATTATAAACTTATATTTATTATAAAAATAACATAATAATATTGTATAACACTTGATTATATTATTTTTATGTATAAAACTATTTAACATATGTATAGTATATTTCTTAGAAATATATTTCATTTGCCTAATATTATCCAATGTTCCGCTACCCCACATATATATACACATATATGTGTACATGGTTTCGGTATATTATTTAGATCCGTTAAATTTTCGGTATTTTCTCCTAAAAATTTAATCAGTGCTCTGTTACGAGGTCTTCAAAAAATGGCCGCTTCTAAGCCTATTTCCTGATTGTTTTTAAAGAAAACATCCTTAATTTCACTCAACAATAATTTTGGAACCTTAACACATGTTCTGGGCTGTTTCCCTTTAGACATACAACCTTATCGCACTATGTCCGATTATTTAACATTCATCTTTGCCCTTCCGAGTGCAAATACTCTCCGGTAAAGTCACTACAACCCCCCGATGTTAACAAATATCTATGATATTGTCCGAGATCACAATTCTGTACCTGCTAAGATGTTAATTAAATTACCTACTTACATAGGTTTCGCGGAAAACCAGCTATACTAGTCAGTTTTGTCTTTCACTAACTTACCACAGTTCTTCGGATATCTTTACGACGATAAACCGTTCGGGCTTTTATAACCCTGACCATGGTAAGATCACTAGCCTTCGGGTCTAATCCTAGATACTTATTCATTTTCTCATAATTGGTTTATCTAAGCAGATTATGATTATATAATCAAAGTTAGCTTGCATCTAAAATTAACTTGCTGACCCATTATGCAAAAGGTACGCTCTTATTTTTATTATTATATTTAAACTCGAGCTGCTTATAAAATTACTATTTCTTAACTTTCCCTCACGGTACTGTGTTCACTATCGCTTATATATTATATTTAGTCTTAGAGGAAGGTTCCCCTATATTCAAACAGATTTTCTCCATTTTAATTATATTAAATATTATATTATATATTATATTTATAAGACTTATAGATATTTAGTTTACCACTAAATATTATCTCATTTGATTTCTTTTCCTAAAGTTACTAAGATATTTCAATTCACTTTGTTTAATAATATGATTTCTCTTGGATATAGCTCGTAAGCTCTTATCCTTAATATATAGCTAGTTATCCATAATAATCTCTTTTTATACTTGCCTTGATATTTCAAGATATATATAAATATACCGTTCATATCACCTATATTGTGCGTATATGCCTGTAGATGAAAGTATATCAGGTTATTATGATTCGAACATAAACAATCTCCAACCCAAATGGAGCGACCAACCATCGGACACTAACCTGTACTTTTTTTTACTTATAATCTACCTTATATAGGTATCAGAGAGTATATGATTCGAACATATGAAAGTTTTATCTTTAGCTAGACTCAAGCTAGCCGCCTTAAACCACTCAGCCAACTCTCTTATATATATATACATGTATATATATTTTTTTGATTCTTCAGTGACTCGAACACTGAACATATCCTTATCAAGAATACACTTTACCAGTTAAGTTAAAGAACCTATAACACATTCAACTTCAAGAGCACTTAGATTTGAACTAAGAAATATAAGGTTGAAGCTTACGGTTTTACCATTAAACTATACTCTTCGGAAAAGAGATGAATCGAACATCTAAGTGAAAAAACACAATATTTAGCAAATATCTTACCCTACCAATAGCAACTTTTCCTAAAAAAAAAGTTTTTTTACTTAATAACTAAATTGTATTTTATACAAATACAGCTTATTTCGAGTTAGACCGGTCTCGATCCGGCATCTATTTTCTCGACAAGAAAACCCTTTACCATTTAAGTTACTAACCCTATCTATATATATACCTATTACGGCTAGTCGAATTCGAATCGACACGCTTTACTTGGAAGGTAAACAGTCTACCATTAACTTATAGCCATTTAATAGGTATATATGTATATTCATTATGACTAGCTGAATTCGAATCAGCACATCTTATATGGTAAATAAGCAGTCTACCGTTAACTTATAGTCATTTTATAAAAAAAAATTTTTTTATTTCTAATAGTATATATTTAATACTTTAAGACTTATGGGATTTGAACCCATATTATAATGATTAAAAGTCACATGTTTTACCATTAAACTAAAGTCTCTTTAAATATTAATATAATTAATATTAATTTAATATTACTTAATTATATAGTTAAATAATAAATACTTTATTTAATTACACTAATAACCTCAATAATATACAGAGATATATAAGAATAATCAAACTACATCAACAAAGTGTCAGTATAAGATACCTGATTCGTAACCTAAATGATGGTGATCTGTTAAATGGTATGCAGCTAAACGTCATAATCCTACAGCTAAAAATGCTGTACCTATAATAACGTGTAAACCGTGGAAACCTGTTCCAAAGTAGAAACATGAACCATATACACTATCAGATATAGTGAAAGAAGATACTGAATATTCAACACCTTGTAAGAAAGTAAATATTATAGCTAATATAATTGTAGCAACAGTTCCATATAAAGCTCCTTTTCTATTACCTTGTATTAATGAGTGGTGTGCATATGTTATTGTAACACCTGAAGATAATAATATTATAGTATTTAATAAAGGTAATTCAAAAGGATTTACAGCTTGTATACCTAATGGTGGTCATTGTGCACCTAATTCAACACTAGGTGATATAGCACTATGAAAGTATGCTCAGAAAATAGCTAAGAAGAAAAATACTTCAGAAATAATAAATAAACCTACTCCTAAATTTAATCCTTTTTGTACAGCATTAGTGTGATTACCTAAATATGTACCTTCTGAGATTACATCTCTAAATCATAAACCCATTACGTAAACAACATTAAATACAGCAAAAATCACTAGATATTCAAATCCTTGGAATCCATGCATAAATAAAACTATAGATGTTGTTAATACAAATAAAGATATACTAGTAAATAATGGTCATGGTGAAGGAGATACTAAATGAAAGGGATGGTTTTGAAAATTACTTTTCGATCTATATTCCATATAAATAAATTTTAATTTATAGTTTAAGTTTACACGTGTAAATTAATAATAAGCTTTATTTTTGTTTTATTGTAATAACTATGGCACCAACCATACCTAATAATAATATAATAGAACTTACAATTAACCACATAGAATAACTAGTATACATAATATTACCTATGCTAGCTATATGAGTAGGTTCAATTAATGAACTATCTCAACCATGACTACTTGCGTAATCAATTTGTTGTTTTAAGTCTCTTAAATTAAAGAAATCGTTATGTAATTCTGTGTTTCTTTCATCTGAAAATGTATTAGATAAAGTAGAAACAATAGTATTATCTGTTAAGTTTGTAGGTAATACTTGTCCTATTATATAGAAAAATAATAGAACAGTTAATACTGCTAAAGGTATATCATTATTTGTTTCATTTAATAATTCAGATATTCTAATATTTATTAACATTAAAATAAAAAGGAATAATATAGATACAGCTCCAACATATACTAAAATATATGCTAAACCCATAAAATTATATCCAACTAAAATTAATAAACCGGCAACATTTACAAATAAACCTATTAAAAATAATACAGATACAATAGGATTTCTATTAACTATAGTTAATATACCTAAAAAAATAGAAACTAAATAAATCATATCTACAAATTCTATTTTAAATCCATTGGTACAATAATCATTTAATAAATGTATAGTCATTATAATCTAAATATATCTATCAACATACTATACTAACAATAAAAAATCAAGATAGGCTTAGAAAAAAATCTAATTAGGAAGAAAAGGAATCGAACCTTCGATGGCCTATAGCCATTGAGTTTACAGCTCAACCCGTAAACCAACACACGGACCCTTCCTTAAATTTATATATATTTTATCTTTTCTGGATTCGAACCAGTTGGAATAATTCCAATCTACCATATAAGATTATATAAGAAGTAAATACTTCTTATACACTATAAAAAAAAATTTCATGTCTCCCGTGCAATTTCCATTACACGAACCTTATTTCGACTTAACACCAATCGAAGTTATGCATACGAAAACTCTCATTATGTATTTAAGACATATAACATTGTATGAATATACAAGTTATAGTAACATAACAAAAGTCAAACTTACTGCATCTGCTTCTTTCAGCGCCTGACGAGTGGTTAGTACCTAACTGAGATAAAATTCACCGTGACGATGGTGATTCACGATTACTAGTAATTCCTTATTCATATAGTCGAGTTACAGACTATAATCCATATTATCTCCTTTTTTAAGGATTAGCTCCATTTCACAATATTGCATCCCTTTGTAAAGGCGTATGTGGCACGTCTATAGCCCACAGCATTTAGGCCATAATGACTTGTCTTAATCCCTATTATCAAACCAATGTAGTGGCGAACCACTTTATACAAATAAATAAAGTGAGGGTTTTCGTTAATTAAAGGAGTTAACCAGATCTCACGACATTAACTAAAGACAGCCATGCAGCGCTTGTAACAATTCTAAACAAAAAGTTATTCAAGCTGTGGTAAGGTTTTTCGCGGATCATCGAATTAAATAACATACTTCACTACTGGTTTCAGAAACGGTCTAATGATTTCAGTTTATATGTTGCCATAGTACTCTTGAGGTGGAATGCTTACACTTTCGTTTATATATTAAACATATTATCTAATATATGACATTCATCATTGTCTGCCTGGACTACTAGGGTATCTAATCCTGTTTGCTACCCAAGCCTTCGTCTCTCAACGTCAGTTATTACATAGAAGGATGCCTTCGCCGTTATCAGTCCTCCTGGTATCAACAAATTTTATCTCTACTCCAGGAATTCTTCCTTCTCACATATAACTCTAGCAAATAAGTACTCTTTTAAAGTTTTTATTTGCCGTCTACTTACCCTTTAAACCCAATAAAGATAACTAACACTAGCCTTCTACGTATTACCGCGACTGCTGGCACGTAGTTTGGTCAAGACTTATAAATAGATTATGTCATTATCTAATATCTATTTAGAATTTTATACGAATTAATCGCTTCTGTATTTACTAGAAATACATTTACATTCTTCCAAGTTACTGGTTCAGCCTTTCGGCCATTGACCAATATTCCTCACTGCTGTACATAAAAGCATTGGGGTTTTTTCAGACCCAATGTGGTCGATCAACCTCTCAGTTACGACTACGGTTACCTGCTAGAAAAGTCATTACCTTTCCTACTACTCACCGAGATAAAAATTTTCATCTTAAAGCGGACTGCTTCTTACATCTTTCCTTTGGTTATAAGGGATTTTTCCCCTTACTTTAAGGTAGCCAATTTATCTTTTACTCACCTGTACACCACTACTAATTATTATTAGATTACTCTAAATCTTAATTAGTCGTTCGATTAGCATGTGTCAAGTACTTGGACAGTGTTCAATTAGAGCCATCATCAAACTCTCTATATTTTATTGGTATATATTACCTATATTGTATCCTACAATACTTTATATTGTTTTTTATTTTTATAACTTTGATATATAAGATAACATTAAGCCAGTTTATGTTTAATTTTTAATGATTCTAAATAAAAAACTAAGCATAGGGTTATTGTTCGCTATTATTTATTTTACTTTTCAGTATCTTTATAAATAATTCATAGTTTCTGTTTTAATCCATATATTTATATATTATTTGTTTATATTCAAATATATGCTTATATAGTATTGGACTTTTCTATTTACATAAAAATGTTGTTATCTTTTTATATTTATTATATTTATTATATTTATAGTTACATATACATACTTTATGAATATATTATATATTTCTATATATTTTATATAAAAGTAAAATATTTACTATATTAATTAAATATAATATTTAAACTTTATTTAAATATTATATTTTTTTTTTTTTTTTTTAGTAGTATAAAAAAGCTAAGTATATTTAATTAATGTAAGTCTAAACCATCTTTAATATAAGAACAGGCTAAAACTACAAAAACTTGAGCTTGAATAAATGCTATAGCTAATTCTAAACCAGAGAAAGCAATAATAAATGCTAAAGGTATTAATCCTAAGAAGAAGAATATTATACCACTAGTCATTATATTATAAGTAAATCCACTTAAAATACTTAATAACATGTGACCACTTAATATATTAGCAGCTAATCTTAATCCTAATGAAACATTTCTAGATAAGTATGAAATGAATTCTATTAAAACTAATAAAGGTAATAAGGCTAAAGGACAACCAGATGGAACAAATAATGAAAAGAATTTTAATCCATGTCTTTGGAAACCTAATATAGTAGCACCTAAAACAATAGTAAAACTAAGAGAGAATGTTAATATAAAATGTGATGTTGATGCAAAACTGTAAGGTACTAAACCTATTAAGTTATTTATTAAAATAAATACAAATAATACATACATTAAAGGAAAAAACATTTGTCCTTTATTTGAGTTTATTTGATTTATTACTATACCGTGTACAGTAGCATATATACTTTCCTGACTTATTGATCAGTTATTTGGTATTATTTTATTATTATTTGTAGATAATAAACTATATGTTAATATTATAAAAATACTAATAGTTAAATATAAACCTATATTTGTTAATGATAAGTGTAAATTACCTAATAAATTGGCATTAAAAGAGAATAAATCTCTTACTTCGAATTGATCTAATGGACTAATTATATAATCTAATTGTTGCATATTTTATGTTTTAATTTTATATTCATATATATTTAATTTTTAATTTAATTTTTCTAAATTGAAACTCAATGTTTGAGATTTTATATAATTGTATTAGTTACATTTATATAAAATTTTATAGAATTGTAGTAAGTTTTTTATTTACTATAATTTATTTATATAAATACGTGAAATAAAAATACGTACAAATCTAGGTAAAATAAATTTAGTAAATGTGTATATTAACACTGTTAATATAACAAAAGCAAATACTACTTGATTTACAAAAAAGAATGGTACTAATTGTGGCATATGTTTGTATTATAATTAAATATTAATTATTATTCTTAATATTTTTCATAACTTTTAAAGATTCTTGTTATAAGATAAATAATTAAATTAATTATCTAATTATTTAATTATTAAGTATAATAATTAATTACCTTTTAAGGAATATTAAACAGTTACATAATAACTTTAAATGTTATACTTAAAAGCCCTTAAGATGAATCGAACATCTATCAAAATATTAACAGTATCCCGCTCTACCGTTGAGCTATAAGAGCTAATAAAACCATATATAAGTAATTTTATGGTTTTATTTAAATTCCTACCCAAGATTCGAACTCGGATCAAAATATTAGAAGTATTCTGCTCTGCCATTGAGCTAGTAAGAATAAAAATATATCAAATAAAAAGAATTTTATATTTTTTATTTATTTATATATTTTTGTTGTTATATTATATTTTAACTTATATTTTATAAAATATTAATTAGTACTATATATTAAAGAAGATACTGAATAATGTAATCCATCTAATATAGGAGCTGGATATATACCAAATAATACTGTTAATATTACAAATACTAATAGCATAATAAACTCTCTTCTAGTTACATCACCAATATTTTCTACAAAATATACAGAATATGAACCACCGAAAGCTATTCTATTATACATGAATATAGTATAAGCAGCAGATAATACAATAGATGTACTAGCTAATATACCTAAAATAGGCATTCTTTCAAATGCACCATATAATGACATAAATTCACCTAAGAAATTTAATGTTAATGGTGTTCCACTATTACCTAAACATAATATAAAGAATAATATTGAAAAGATAGGCATAATTTGAGCCATACCTCTATAATAAGTTATTAATCTAGTAGATGATCTATCGTATAATATACCACCTGCACAAATAAATAGTCCTGGTGATACAAAACCGTGAGCTAGTCCTAAAACTATTGCACCTTCTATACCTTGTATTGTATTACTAAACGCACCTATTAAGTATACAGCCGCGTGAGATACAGAAGAATAAGCTATAAGTTCTTTAATATCTATTGTTCTTAATGTACTAAAACTAGCATAAATTATTGTAATTACTCCAATAACGTATACTATATAAGTATAGTTTAAAGAGGCTTTAGGTAATAAAGGTAATATTAATCTAAATATACCATATAAACTTAGTTTTAAAACTATACCTGCTAAAATTATACTTCCAGATAGTGGTGATTCAACGTGAGCTTTTAATAATCAAGTATTTAAAAATATTACTGGTGTTTTTACAGCAAAAGCTATAAATATACCATAAAATAAAAATAATTGAGTTACATAACTAAAGTTTGCTTTTGATAATGCATCAAAATCTGTAGTACCCATTATAGAAGACATTACTATTATTGATAATAACATAAATAATGATCCTAATAATGTATATAAAAACAAGTAGAAACTTGCTCTTACTTTATTACTAGAACCAAATAATCCTATTAATAAGAATAAAGGAGGTAATATACTTTCGAAAAAAATATAGAATAATAATATATCTAATACTAAGAAAACTGCTAATAATAATGTTTCTAATAATAACATTATTACAACAAATGATAGTATATTTTGAGATTGTATTGATTTTCAATTAGATAATATTGCTATAGGCATTATTATAGTAGTTAATAATATAAAATAAATGGATAAACCATCTACACCTAAATATATATCAAAATAACTTATTTGATAGTGTTCTTCAATAAATTGGAACTGTTTACTACTAAAATCAAAAAGTATAAACATGATTAATGAAACAATCATGTTAATTATTGATGTAATTAAAGCTATTGATTTTATTTTTACAGTATAAATCTTATTAGATAAACCGTAATTAGCTTCAATAGTTACTAAACCTATACCTATTAAAGGTATTATTAATAATAATAAAGACATGTATAATCTTTTTTTTAATTTTTTATTTACTATTTGGTATAATTTGTATACCTTAATCACTTTACTTAAGACATAAAGAAGAGTTAAATAAATTATATTATAGTTTAATTATAAACTATTTTATAATTATACTAAATAATTATAAAGATAATAATAGTTATAATTAACTTTATTATTTTTATATTGACTATATATATACCTATATTGTATATTATGTACATTTATAATTATTTTTTTCACATTTTAATATGTATTTTACTATATTTAATATATAATATTTACATATTAAAAAAGATATAAGGGAAAAATTTCCCCTTATACTAATATTATTATAGTAATTATAAATAATTACTGTATTATTATTATATTTTTATCTCAAAATATAATTATTATATAATTATAATAATATTTGAGTAGGTAATGCATCTAATCCAAACACAATACACGGTAATAATACAACATATGCTATGATTAAAGGTAATAATACAGTTCAACAAACAGACATTAATTGATCAAAACGTATTCTAGGGAAAGAAGCTCTAACTCAAATAAAAACAAAGATTAGTAAACCTGTTTTTAACGCTAAGTTTAAAGGAGAAGAAGAAACATTTGAAAATAATTCTTCTAATATAGCATGATCTATACTAAATACAGTGTTTAATATACTTATTAAAAAATCTACAGGTATAATACATAAGTAACCTCCTAAAAATAAAATACTGTTTAATACACAAATTAATATTATACTAGCATATTCAGCTAAGAAAAAGAAAACAAAGATACTTGCAGAATGTTCTGTCATAAATCCACTAACTAATTCTGATTCCGCTTCAGCTAAATCAAAAGGAGCTCTATTAGTTTCTGCTATAGAACCTATAAAGAAAATTATAAATAAAGGAAATAAAGGTAATAAGAAATCTACTACTCTTTGTGACTCTACAATAGTAATCATGTTTAAATTACCAGTTAATAATATTACTAATAATATAACAGAACTTAATATTAATTCATAACTAATTAATTGTGCTGTACTTCTTAATGAACCTAAAAATGCATATTTAGAATTAGCTGATCAACCAGCTAATAATATACCATATG